TTTTTTTATGAATGTAATGAGCCTATCCTCTCTTCTTTATTCATAGTCCAAAAAAAATGAAAAAAAAAACGAATCTAATGCAAAACCAAAATACTTGGAGGACTCTTCTGACAAAATAAAAAAAAATGTAATTGTCAGCAAAGTTGTTTCTTTTTTTTTTCTTCAGTTCAAATCCAAAAAATTCTTCTTACTTATACATAAGGCATAGGTCGTCAATTCAGCATTGGATAAAAGAGGGAAAATGCCCTTTTTTAGAATAAGTGGTGTTCAAATCATTTTATCGAGATGAGTGTTCTATATCGATAAAATATTCATTTTAAAACCATCTCTATATTAACATAGTGGTAGAAAGAGTACCATGCTGCGTCTAGACTTCAAACGGTTTGCTTTAACCATCTTAACAGCCCCACATTATTGGTTTCTAGAGAATCAAAGTGGATTTACCAATTAATCACGAAATGCTGTGGTTCTTACATATAATTTCTTAAGAAGTAATTCGCGAGATCATGCACCTTTCTTTCCTAGTTATAACGGAAAAGGGGTACAGCTGATTGGATCCAGCCTATTCTTGAAATAAACAACTCACACACACTCCCTTTCCAAAAAAGATCAATACACCAATCACTACACTTAGATTTATTGGATTTGTTGCTAAAATATCGGTATTAAATCCGAAACTCCCGGCAGATGGCCAGTGACCCAAAGAAACGAAAGAATCGGTTACATTTGTCATATAATCTCCTCTTATAGATAGACTAAAAAATCGACCAGAGTTCTTTTTCTATCACTTTGCCCCCTTTTTTTTGAAATCGAGTCAAAAAAAATTCGAGTTATTTATAAAGTATGAACTACCCCTAGATTGTTGCAACACCTCATAAAAGAGTTTCCCTTGGACTACGAACGGGAAGGATGAAAGAAAGTCGGTATGCTAACTCCTCATCTGCAAATCAGCCCTTCCCGTAGGTTATTTTCTCAACGAATAAGGAATTGTAGGAGTGAAATCTTGATCTAATTTGAAAAAGCAAACGACAACTCCAAGGCCATAAAATAGGAAAAATACATATTTTTCCTATTTCTAAGATTAAACAATTAAACAAAAGGATTTGCAAATAAAAGTGCTAATGCTACAACCAATCCATAAATCGTTAAAGCTTCCATAAAAGCTAGACTAAGCAATAGAGTACCTCGTATTTTTCCCTCTGCCTCGGGCTGTCTCGCGATACCCTCTACGGCTTGACCCGCAGCAGTCCCTTGACCAACTCCAGGTCCAATAGAAGCAAGCCCTACAGCCAATCCAGCAGCAATAACGGAAGCAGCAGAAATCAGTGGATTCATGATAAAGTTCCTCGTATCAACAAAAATAAATGGTTAATGATACAATCAACCAATGAATTATGACTTAATTATTCTATTCCATCGATAGGATTCATCCAGTCGAAGTAACTAAGAACTTCGAATTTAAGTAAGAATATTATTGAATCATCAGAACTACTTCGATATCTCTTTTTTTGTTTCTATCCACAGAGTTTTTGTGAATCCATAGAACTTTCGTTCTTCCATTTCTTGGTTCCGAACTGTTATTTCAATTCTTCCATCTTTTCTTGATTTCATCTCTTTTTTCAGCCAATTCACAGCCACAACGATACGAAAGGACTTCTATTGGAATCCACACGCAGTAGTAGGGAAAATGAAATATATCTTTAGTTCATATATAACTAGTAATATCTAATATCACATATACATGTCTTTCTTCCATAACGTAAACCATTAGATTCAATCAGATTCGAGAATCAATCCATTTTTTTAGGAATCCCGTTTTTTTGTAAATTCTTTTCTCCCTTCCGTTTTCTTTATCATTATTCCAACCGAATACAATCTAAATGGGCAAATTAAATTGATTAGTGCGAATTATTGCATAGAAATATCATTATTTGATTGATCTAAGTTCATGCAATTTATTATTTATTAATATTTTCTTTTGATCAATTGTTGAATAAAATCAACTGTAAAGTAGAATCGTTTCTCCTGTTTTTTATTTAATCACACGTCGTAAACATATATCTTATTCAAATTATGATTTGAATAAGAAGATTGGCTGACCAATATAATAGAAAGTGAATATTCGTCGAGGAAAGGTAGGATATTAAGTGGACGAAAGGATAATTTTAGGAAAAAGATCTTTTAGATCTCTTTCCTTTTTTTTGACAACTCTCTAATATCGTAATTTTTGATTTTTTTTGTTCCTATTGCTTTCTATCGTATATAGAGTCTTGTATATTTCTATTCCTTAAGTAAATCATCTTGAGCCGCACATACATTGCTTTGTGCTAAGCTAAAAAAAAGACTATTTCAATGATGGCCCTCCATGGATTCACCTATATAAGCCGCGGCTAAAGTTGCAAAAATAAGAGCTTGAATACCACTTGTAAATAATCCAAGGAACATGACAGGGATAGGAACCACTGAAGGTACTAAAGAAACAAGAACAACAACTACTAAT